GATATATCAACCTAAATTGGAAAGGTCTTTCTTTATTTGCAGAAGAAATAATAGATTCTGAAAACGGAACAAAAAATTTAAAATATTTATTAACTTATGATACTAATGGTCAAAAAATTAGCAAAAAATCAATTAGAATAAAAGAAATCAGTAAAAAAGTTCCTCGATGGTCATACAAATTAATCACGGATTTAGAACAACAGTCCGGAGAGTATCAAGAAGACGTACCAATAGATCATGAAATTCGCTCCAGAAAAGGCAAACGTGTAGTAATTTTTACTGCTAAAAAGCAGAATACTGATCCTAATACTACAGATACTAATAGATCTGATCAAACAGACGAAGTGGCTTTGATACGCTATTCACAACAATCAGACTTTCGGCGAGGTATAATCAAAGGTTCTATGCGATCTCAAAGGCGTAAAATAGTTATTTTAGAATTGTTTCAAGCAAATGTGCATTCCCTTCTTTTTTTGGATAGACTCAACAAATCCCCTCTTTTTTCTTTTGATATCTCCGAGTTGAGTAAACTAATTTTTAGAAATTGGGTGGGAAAAAGGGAAGCATTACAAATTGGAGAGTATACAGAGGAGCAAACAAAAAGAGAAGAAAAAAAAGAAAAGAACAAAAGAAAGGAGAAAGTGCGAATAGAGATAGCAGAAGCCTGGGATACCCTTCCATTTGCACAAGTAATAAGAGGTTGTATGTTACTAACCCAATCTATTTTTAGAAAATCTATTCTATTACCTTCATTTATAATTGCAAAAAACATTGGACGTATATTCTTATTTCAACTTCCGGAATGGTCTGAGGATTTCCAGGAATGGAATAGAGAGATCCATGTTAAATGTACCTATAACGGTGTTCCATTATCCGAAACAGAATTTCCGAAAAATTGGTTAACAGACGGTATTCAAATAAAAATATTATTTCCTTTCTGTCTCAAACCTTGGCACAAATCGAAACTACAATCCTCTCAGAAAGATCTAATGAAAAAGAAAAAAGAAAAAGATGATTTTTGTTTTTTAACAGTTTGGGGAATGGAAGCTGAACTTCCTTTTGGTTCGACCCGAAAACGACCTTCCTTTTTTAAACCTATTTTTAAGGAAGTCGAAAAAAAAATTGGAAAATTGAAAAAGAAGTATTTTCGAGTTCTAATAGTTTTCAAAAGAAAAACAAAATTTATTCGAAAAGTTTCAAAAGAAATAAAACAGTGGGTTATCAAAAATGTTATTTTTTTAAAAAAAATAAGAGAAGAACTATCAAAAGTAAATCCAATTCTATTATTTCGATTAAGAGAAGTAGAAGTATATGAATCGAGCGAAATTAAAGAAGAAAAAGATTCCCTAAAAAGCAATCAGATAATGCACGAATCATTTAGTCAAATTGCATCTGCGAGTTGGACAAATTCTTCATTGACAGAAACAAAAATGAAGGATCTGACTGATCGAACCAGTACAATTCGAAATCACATAGAAAAAATCACAAAAGAAAAAATAAAAGTAACTCCAAGAATAAATAATCTTAGTCCTAACAAAACAAGTTATAATCATAAAAGATTCGAAAAATGGCAAATATTAAAAAGAAGAAATGCTCAAATAGCCTCTAAATTACCCCTTTTTTTTCGATTTTTTATTGAAAGAATATACACAAATATATTTTTATCTATCATTAATATTCCCAGAATGAATAGGGAATTATTTCTTGAATCGACAAAAAAAATTATTGATAAATACATTTACAATAATGAAAGAAAACAAGAAATAATTAATAAAAAAAAGAAAAATTCAATTTCGTTTATTTCGACTATAAAAAAGCCACTTGAAAATATTAGTAATATTAAAACAAATTCATATCTTTTTTATGACTTATCCTATGTGTCACAAGCATATATATTTTACAAATTATCACAAATCCAAGTTAGGGAATCGTCTAAATTAAGATCTGTTTTTCAATATCAAAGAATCCCCCTATTTCTTAAGCCTGAAATAAAGGATTTTTTTGAAACACAAGAAATGGTTCATTCAAAATTAGGGGATAAGAAACGTTCGAGTTATGAAATGAATCAATGGAAAAACTGGTTAAGAGAACATTATAGATACGATTTATCTCAGATCAGATGGTCTAGATTAATAGCAGAAAAATGGCGAAATAAAGTTCATCAGCGTCGTATAGCTAAAAAGGAAAATTTAAGCAAATGGCATTCATATGAAAAAGACCAATTAATTGATTCCAAAAAACAAAAAAAAATAGGAATATATTCATTATCTAATCAAAAAGATAATTTTAAAAAATACTATAGATATGATCTTTTATCATATAAATTTCTTAATTATGAAAAAGGCTTTTTTTATAGATCTCCGTTTCAAGTAAATAAGAATCTATATTTTTCTTATAAGGTACCTAAAGAGACCTTTTTTGATATGCTGAGTAATATCCCTATTAATAATTTTTTAGGAAAGATTGATATTCTATATATGGACAAAAAGGTCGATAGAAAATATTTTGATTGGAAACTTCTCGATTTTTCTCTGAGACAAAAAGTAAATAGTGAGGCCTGGATCATGATTGATACCAATAGGAATCAAAATACTCAAATTCGTACTAATACTAAAATTTATAAAAAAGATCTTATGAGTCCAGAAATAAATCTATCAAACTCACCCAAAAGATTTTTTGATTGGATGGGAATGAATGAAAAAATGATAAACCGTCCCATATTGAATCTGGAACTTTGGTTCTTCCCAGAATTCGTCTTACTTTATAATGCATATAAAACTAAACCTTGGTTTATACCAAGCAAATTACTTCTTTTAAATTTGAATAGTAATGAAAATAAAAAGATCAATGAAAAGGAAAAAGGAAGTTTTTTAATAGCATTGACTAAAAAGTATCGAAATCAGGAAGAAAAAAAAACCACAAGCAGAGAAGATCTTGGGGCCGGTCTTTCACAACAAAAAGATATTGAAGAAAATTATGCAGGATCAGACATCAAAAAGGGGAAAAAGAAAAAACAATACAAAAGCAATACGGAAGCAGAACTAGATTTATTCCTGAAACGGTATTTACTTTTTCAATTGAGATGGAACGATACTTTGAATCAAAGAATGATCAATAATATCAAGGTATATTGTCTCCTGCTTAGACTGATAGATCCAAGAAAAATTACTATATCCTCAATTCAAAAGAGAGAAATTAGTTTGGATATAATGCTGATTCAGAAGAATTTAACTCTTACAGAATTGATGAAAAAAGGAGTCTTGATTATAGAACCCCTTCGTCTGCCTGGAAAAAAAGATGGACAACTTATTATCTATCAAACCATAGGTATTTCGTTGGTTCATAAGAGTAAGCACCAAACTAATCAAAAATACCAAGAGCAAAGATATGTTTCTAAGAATCATTTTGATCAAACTATTTCACCACACCAAAGAATAACTCGAAATAGAGACAAAAATTATTTTGATTTACTTCTTCCTGAAAATATTTTATCGGTTAGGCGTCGTAGAAAATTGAGAATTCTACTTTGTTTCAATTCAAAAAATCGAAATGATATAAATAGAAATTTCATATTTTGGAACGGAAAGAACGTAAAAAATAGCAGCCAAGTTTCACATGACAATAACCATCTTGATAGAGATAAAAAGCAATTAATGAAATTAAAACTTTTTCTTTGGCCTAATTATCGATTAGAAGATTTAGCTTGTATGAATCGTTATTCGTTTGATAGCAATAATGGCAGTCGTTTCAATATGTTAAGGATGCAGATGTATCCACAATTAAAAATTTGTGGATAATAACCTTTTCTATATATGCGATACCCTATAATATAATTTATAGGGTATATGAAAGTAAACAAATATACAGATCGCCTGTCTTGTCTCACATTTCGTTTTAGTATCCAATATGAACTGAATCATGTCTCAATTAGATCTCGAAATGACTCAAGAGGACCGTCTTCATTTTAGGTCTAAATTCTTCGACACGAAAAAGTACTAATCCTTTTCTATCCCTATCCTAATCCAATTTTTAAATTGGATTTATTGATTTGAATTCAGAAAATTAGGAGTTTATAAAGAAATTCAAATTAGATTATTGTATATACCAGATTCAAATTAATGGCATTATTATTACTGATCAGTAAAATCCATATATGTAAAAAGGGGAAGGGGCATTTTTTTATGGTAAAAAATTCATTCATTTCGGTTCGTTCTCAAAAAGAAAAGGAAGAAAACCGAGGATCTGTTGAATTTCAAGTATTCAGTTTCACCACTAAGATAAGGAGACTTACTTCACATTTGGAATTGCACAAAAAAGACTCTTCATCTCAGAGAGGTTTGAGAAAAATTTTGGGAAAACGTCAACGACTGCTGGCCTACTTGTCAAAAAAAAATAGAGAACGGTATAAAGAATTAATTGGCGAATTCGATATTCGAGAGAGAAAAACTCGTTAATTTGAAGCGTGATACTATTTGAGCTTAGTTTTGATGAACTTCTTTTGACTTTCAGAAATGCATGGAAGAATGACTCAGAAAAAACTTATGATTACACCAATTACAAGAAAAGACCTCATGATAGTCAATATGGGCCCTCACCACCCATCAATGCATGGTGTTCTTCGACTGATCGTTACTCTCGATGGTGAAGATGTTATTGACTGTGAACCAATATTGGGTTATTTACATAGAGGAATGGAGAAAATTGCAGAAAATCGAACAATTATACAATATTTGCCTTATGTAACGCGTTGGGATTATTTAGCTACTATGTTCACAGAAGCAATAACTGTAAATGGACCCGAACGGCTAGGAAATATTCAAGTACCTAAAAGGGCTAGCTATATTAGAGCTATTATGTTGGAGTTGAGTCGTATCGCTTCCCATTTGTTATGGCTCGGACCTTTTATGGCAGATATTGGGGCACAGACCCCTTTCTTCTATATTTTGCGAGAGCGAGAATTGATATATGACCTATTCGAAGCTGCTACCGGTATGCGCATGATGCATAATTATTTTCGTATCGGAGGGGTCGCTGCTGATCTACCTCATGGATGGATAGATAAATGCTTGGATTTTTGCGATTATTTTTTAACCGGGGTTGATGAGTATCAAAAGCTTATTACACAGAATCCTATTTTTTTAGAACGAGTTGAAAGCGTAGGCATTATTGGCCCAGAAGAAGCACTAAATTGGGGTTTATCAGGGCCAATGCTACGAGCTTCCGGAATACAATGGGATCTTCGTAAAGTTGATCGTTATGAGTGTTACGACGAATTGGATTGGGAGATTCAATGGCAAAAGGAAGGGGATTCATTAGCTCGGTATTTAGTACGAATCAGTGAAATGACAGAATCCATAAAAATTATCCAACAGGCTCTGGAAGGAATTCCAGGGGGGCCCTATGAAAATTTAGAAATCCGACGCTTTAATAGAATAAAAGACCCCGAGTGGAATGATTTTGAATATCGATTTATTAGTAAAAAACCTTCTCCAAGTTTTGAATTGTCCAAGCAAGAACTTTATGTAAGAGTCGAAGCACCAAAAGGAGAATTGGGAATTTTTCTGATAGGAGATCAGAGTGTTTTTCCTTGGAGATGGAAAATTAGACCACCGGGTTTTATCAACTTGCAAATTCTTCCGCAGTTAGTTAAAAGAATGAAATTGGCTGATATTATGACGATACTAGGTAGCATAGATATTATTATGGGAGAAGTTGATCGTTGAAATGATAATTCATACAACAGAAATACAAGCTATCAATTCTTTTTCTAGATTGGAATCCTTAAAAGAAGTTTATAGGATCATATGGATGCTTGTCCCTATTTTAACTCTTGTATTAGGAATCACACTAGGTGTACTAGTAATTGTTTGGTTAGAAAGAGAAATATCTGCAGGGATACAACAACGTATTGGACCCGAATATGCTGGGCCCTTGGGAATTCTTCAAGCTCTAGCAGATGGTACAAAACTACTTTTCAAAGAGAATCTTCTTCCATCTAGAGGAGATACTCGTTTATTTAGTATCGGGCCATCCATAGCAGTCATATCCATTTTACTAAGTTATTCAGTAATTCCTTTTAGCTATCACTTTATTCTAGCCGATCTTAGTATTGGTGTTTTTTTATGGATCGCCATTTCAAGTCTTGCTCCCGTTGGACTTCTTATCTCGGGATATGCATCAAATAATAAATATTCCTTTTTAGGTGGATTAAGGGCTGCTGCTCAATCAATTAGTTATGAAATACCATTAACTCTATGTGTATTATCAATATCTCTACGTGTGACTCGGTGAGACATAAAATTTCCCCTATTTCTTTTCTTTCGATCAAGAAAGTTAAATGAGTTTAATTTTTTTTTATTCATCGCTGGGATTGATGAATTAAACCAGATAGTTATATGAGTGAAATAAAACGGCTTAAAAACTTGCTGTTAAAGGAATTCAATCTCATTTCCTATGTACAAGAATTAAGTGAAAGTAAACATAAGCAGTCGAGACTGTTTATCCCAAGATTCGTTGACAAGATTGGTTGATTAGTCATCTGGGCTTGAAGCGGGTTCAAAAGATCAACCATATGGGGTTTTTACTATTTATTGTCTTTACTATCTATTACCATAGATATATTACCCTAATGCGAGATTCAAATCAAAAAATAAGTGGATGGTTAGTAACACCAAGATACACAAAGGATTAGTAATGGAGATTCTGGAAATTATCTAAAATGATATTTCTTTATAGATAATAGATAAAGTAATTTTAATTGGGGCTTGAAGTTGGTAGAAATGAGTTAAGAAGTACTCCCCACGATTTCGATCCAGAGTATGTTCCTATCCACCGATTAAGTAAATAACTATCAAGAACGAAGAAATCTTTTACTTTGGGTAATGCCCTTTTTTATGAGAAAGTAGAGTAGGAACGAAATAAAATCTAAAGACTAGAATTAGAATTGCAAAAGAATCTCTTTTTTTTATTCATAATTAGTTAGATTTTATTTATTTCGAGAAAAATTCTTGTTATGTAATGTCTAATTATTTTTCGTAATTGAAAATAATAAAATGATAGGTTGAAATATCTATGGGATATTCCTCTAAAAAGTAGTTTTTTATTCAAAAATAAAGTTATTAATCAACAAAGAAAAATTCAAATTCTTAAAAGATGAGATTAATTCAGAAGCACTTTTTAGTATAAATTTAGCAGACAGAATTCCATTGGTCTAATTCTAGGCCTTAGGATAAGAGTTTGACTCTCTATCGAGCCTACCAATACATCAAAATAAATAATGTTGAAAGACCTTTCGATTTATTTGTGACCTATGAGGAGCCGTATGAGGTGAAAATCTCATGTACGGTTCTGTAATAGCGATGGCAACAGTGATGTTATCGTCGACTATGATTATCTAATAGTTTAAGTACAGTTGATATAGTTGAAGCGCAGTCAAAATATGGTTTTTGGGGATGGAATTTGTGGCGTCAACCCATAGGGTTTATCGTTTTTGTTATTTCTTCTCTAGCCGAGTGTGAGAGATTACCTTTTGATTTACCAGAAGCCGAAGAAGAATTAGTAGCAGGTTATCAAACCGAATATTCAGGTATCAAATTTGGTTTATTTTACGTTGCTTCGTATCTAAATCTACTAGTTTCTTCATTATTTGTAACAGTTCTTTACTTGGGGGGTTGGGATCTTTCTATTCCATACATATTCGTTCCTGAGTTTTTTGACATAAATAAAAAAAGTAAAATTTTTGCAACAATAATAGGTATTTTTATTACATTAGCTAAAACTTATTTATTTGTGTTCATTGCTATTGCAACAAGATGGACTTTACCGAGACTGAGAATGGACCAACTATTAAATCTTGGCTGGAAATTTCTTTTACCTATTTCTCTAGGTAATCTATTATTAACAACTTCGTCCGAACTTCTTTCACTGTAAAAGAATAGTTTATCTTCACAACTTGTCTCAAACAAGAGAAAGAAATAAGTCAAATTATTTATCGATATTCAGATATGTTCCCTATGCTAACTCAGGTCTTGAATTCTGGTCAACAAACAATACGAGCTGCCAGGTACATCGGTCAAGGTTTCATGATTACCTTGTCCCATGCGAATCGTTTACCTGTAACTATTCAATACCCTTACGAAAAATTGATCACATCAGAACGTTTCCGAGGCCGAATCCACTTTGAATTTGATAAATGCATTGCCTGTGAAGTATGTGTTCGTGTATGTCCTATAGATCTACCTGTTGTTGATTGGAAATTGGAAACTGATATTAGAAAGAAACGATTACTTAATTACAGTATTGATTTTGGAATCTGTATATTTTGTGGTAATTGTGTTGAGTATTGTCCAACAAATTGTTTATCAATGACTGAAGAATATGAACTTTCTACTTATGATCGTCACGAATTGAATTATAATCAAATTGCTTTAGGTCGGTTACCGATGTCAATAATTGACGATTACACAATTCGAACAATTTATTCGAAATCACCTCAAATAAAAAATGTATAAAACCCTTGATTCAAAAAATTTTTACAAATTTCAAATAGCTTTTTTGGATCTAAAAAAAGAACGGGGTTTTTACTTGGTGAATAAAAAAGAACGGTTGGTTAGGGAAAATCGCGGCTTCATTTTGATTGAAAATCAATTTATATTCGAATAATGATTTCAAAATAGAAAGTTTCAACTTCTGCTTTCGAGAATAAAAGTAGGCGAATAACTGGATCTACATCAATCCAAACTATCCCCATTTAAGTTTCATTCAATTAAGAATTATCCTAAAACATAGGATAACTTCTTTATTTTTGTCCTGTTCAGGTCAACAAAGGCATGAAATATTTCGATTTTTTCTATAAAAGCAAATGGATTTACCTGGACCAATACATGATTTTCTTTTAGTCTTTCTGGGATCGGGTCTTATATTAGGAAGTCTGGCAGTAGTATTACTTCCGAATCCTATTTATTCGGCCTTTTCGTTGGGATTGGTTCTTTTTTGTATATCCTTATTCTATATTTTATCGAACTCGTATTTTGTAGCTGCCGCGCAGCTACTTATTTATGTAGGAGCTATAAATGTTTTAATCATTTTTGCTGTGATGTTCATGAATGGTTCAGAATATTACAAAGATTTTCAGCTTTGGACTATTGGGGATGGAGTTACTGCAACGGTTTGTACAAGTCTTTTTATTTCACTAATTACTACTATTCCAGATACGTCGTGGTATGGGATCGTTTGGACTACAAAATCAAATCAGATTCTAGAGCAAGATTTGATAAGTAATAGTCAACAAATTGGAATTCATTTATCAACAGATTTTTTTCTTCCATTTGAACTGATTTCAATAATTCTTTTAGTTGCTTTAATAGGTGCAATTGCTATAGCTCGTCAATAAAAAATTTTTTAAACGAGTAATTCAAATTATTTGCATTCCTGTCTAAAAAATCAAATAGTTAAAGGCTTTAGTTTTCTATCTATCTATTAACAATCTATTCTCTTGTTTTGTTCCATATTTGTTAGAATTGAATCGAGTTAATTATTGTTCAGATTGAAATGAATCAAGATTGATAAGGAGTTCGAAAATGATGCTCGAACATATACTTGTTTTGAGTGCCTATTTATTTTCTATTGGTATCTATGGATTGATCACAAGTCGAAATATGGTTAGAGCCCTTATGTGCCTTGAACTTATATTAAATGCAGTGAATATCAATTTTGTAACATTTTCTGATATTTTTGATAATCGTCAATTAAGAGGAGACATTTTCTCAATTTTTGTTATAGCTATTGCAGCCGCTGAAGCAGCTATTGGACCAGCTATTGTTTCATCAATTTATCGTAACAGAAAATCCACTCGTATTAACCAATCCAATTTATTGAATAAATAGTTCCAATTTATTGAATAAATAGTATTTATTATATAAATATATAAATAAAAATATGAATATTCATAAATGAATTCAAATCCAAATCAGCAGGTTGGATACGGGTTAAGATATGATTGTGGTTACAAAAACATAAGAACTCAAAGTATTTTGGCCCTCACTCATAACCCAATTGGGAAGTAGATTGATTCTGATCACTCATTGATTCGTCTGGTATCTAAATATCCGATTCATTTACTAAGTTAGTTTACTAGACTGAAATTTTCTGACGTTCAAAAATGTATAGATCCAATGTCACATTCAGTAAAGATTTATGATACATGTATAGGATGTACTCAATGTGTCCGAGCGTGTCCTACTGATGTATTAGAAATGATACCCTGGGATGGATGTAAAGCTAAACAAATCGCTTCTGCTCCAAGGACCGAGGACTGTGTTGGTTGTAAGAGATGTGAATCTGCCTGTCCAACGGATTTTTTGAGTGTTCGAGTTTATTTATGGCATGAAACAACTCGGAGTATGGGTCTAGCTTATTGATACCTTCCATAAAATTCTACTTGAATCCATTTTTATTTTTTTTACCGACAAAATCCGTGCTCAAGATATTTTGAGCACGGATTTTTCTGGCCCAAGTGTATCTTGTCTTTACCACGAATCATTTTCCTTACTTAACACTAATTGCAGTTTTGCCCATATTTTTTGGTGCCCTAATTTTCTTTCTTCCGCATAGAGGGAATAGAATATACCGTTGGTATACTATATGTATTTGTATCTTAGAACTTCTTCTAACGACTTATGCATTCTGTTATCATTTCCAATCGGATGATCCATTAATACAACTAGTGGAGGATTATAAATGGATCGATTTTTTTGATTTCCATTGGAGATTAGGAATAGATGGAATCTCTATAGGACCCATTTTACTGACGGGATTCATCACTACTTTAGCTACTTTAGCGGCTTGGCCAGTTACTCGAGATTCGCGATTATTTAATTTCTTGATGTTAGCAATGTACAGTGGACAAATAGGATTATTTTCTTCTAGGGACCTTTTACTTTTTTTCCTCATGTGGGAGTTAGAATTAATTCCCGTTTATCTACTTGTATCCATGTGGGGAGGAAAAAAACGTCTGTACTCAGCTACAAAATTTATTTTGTACACAGCGGGAGGTTCCATTTTTCTTTTAATGGGAGTTCTGGGTATCGGTTTATATGGTTCTACTGAACCAATATTAAATTTTGAAATATTAACCAATCAGTCCTATCCTGTGGCCTTGGAAATAATATTTTATATTGGATTTTTTATAGCTTTTGCTGTCAAATTGCCAATAATACCCTTACATACATGGTTACCAGATACCCATGGAGAAGCACATTATAGTACTTGTATGCTTCTAGCTGGAATTTTATTAAAAATGGGAGCGTATGGATTAGTTCGGATCAATATGGAATTATTCCCTCATGCTCATGCTATATTTTCTCCTTGGTTGATGATAGTAGGCGCAATGCAAATAATCTATGCAGCTTCAACATCTCTTGGTCAACGTAATTTAAAAAAAAGAATAGCCTATTCCTCTGTATCTCATATGGGTTTCATAATTATAGGAATAGGTTCTATTACCGATATGGGGCTCAATGGAGCCCTTTTACAAATAATCTCCCATGGATTTATTGGTGCTGCACTTTTTTTCTTGGCCGGGGCGACATATGATAGAATACATCTTGTTTATCTTGACGAAATGGGTGGAATAGCTATCGCAATGCCAAAAATCTTCACAATGTTCAGTAGCTTTTCGTTGGCCTCCCTTGCATTACCAGGTATGAGTGGTTTTGTTGCCGAATTAATAGTCTTTTTTGGACTAATTACTAGTCAAAAATATCTTTTAATAACAAAACTCCTAATTACTTTTATAATGGCAATTGGAATGATATTAACTCCTATTTATTTATTATCTATGTTACGTCAGATGTTCTATGGATACAAGATATTTAATGTTCCAAACTCTTATTTTTTTGATTCTGGACCACGAGAGTTATTTATTTCGATCTCTATTTTTTTACCCGTACTAAGTATTGGTATGTACCCCGATTTCGTTCTGTCACTATCAATTGAAAAAGTTGAAGTTATTCTATCTAATTCTTTTTATAGATAGTTTTTTTGACTAAAAAAAAGCCTTCTTATCTTAAGTAAAAATTCTTATTTTAAGTAATAAAATGAATGTGAACTGACCAGAACCCCGTGAATCACTCAAATATTTGAGTGATTCACGGGGTTCTGGTCAGTTCACAAAGTTTTTTATCTGATATGTGCTGTACACTTTTAGATTCCTATTCGAAAGAACCCCTTATTTGGTTTTTGAATTCAATTAGATGTTAATGTAAATGAACCATAACTATGTAGTCCTATTCCTAATAGATTGACTCCAAAATAGCATATCCAAATTATAAGAAATCCAATAGACGCCACAATTGCTGAATTTGTAGCCTTCCCTGTTTTATTCGTTCGAGTATGTAAATAAATCGCGAATACGAGCCAAGTAATAAAGGCCCACGTTTCTTTTGGATCCCAACTCCAATAGGATCCCCATGCTTCGTTAGCCCACACTGCTCCAGAAAGAATTCCTATAGTTAAAAAGATAAATCCTAGACTAATAATCCGATAACTCCAATAATCCAATTGTTGAATCAATTGTGACCTATAATAATTCCTTGACGAAAAAAAAGGAATATTTTGTAAAAGATTACTTCGTTCATTCATGTATTCGATTTCACCAAAGATAAATGATTCATTAAAATTTAATAAATGATTACTTGTAGAAAAAAACTTTCTGTTTTTTCTAACTCTAATGATTAGAAGTGATACTGATAATAATGATCCACATAAAAGGGCCGCATAGCCTAATATCATCATACTTACGTGCATTATTAGCCACTCGGATTGAAGGGCAGGTACTAATATTGTAGATTCGTGTCTTTCAGTTAAAAGACCTGAAGTAGCAAAGCCCTGGGTAAAAATAGCACTTGGGCCAATTATTATGTTTAGAATATTTTGATTTTTTTTGAAATACGTAACTAGATGAGTAAGGGAAAAACTCCATGAAAGGAAGATTAAGGATTCATATAAATCACTTAGTGGAAAATGTCCTGAATAAATCCAACGAGTAATTAATAATCCTGTTAGACAGAAAAAAGAAATTATCATGCCCCTTTTGGATGAATCATATAATTTTACGATTTCATCATCAAAAAAGGTTATCAAATAAATTGATATTATAATAGAAACGATTGAAAAAGAAATATGAGTTAATATATGCTCTAAGGTCGAAAATATCATAAAAAAGACTCCCTTAATTATAAAATCGAAATCGGGAATTGAAATTGAATTCATTAATTAATTAATTCATTATAAGATCTATTTACTTTTTTTAGGAGATGACATGCCGCTACTCGGACTCGAACCGAGATGCTTTAGCACTGCTTCCTAAGAGCAGCGTGTCTACCAATTTCACCATAGCGGCTTGTCTTGAACTGATAATAGTCTATGAATAAACAATCGTCTATATTTAAGAATTCTATAGGGTTCACTATTTTTTGCAAAGATCAAATTTGATGAATAAAAATTTGTTAAAATCGGTATTTAAAGGTTCATTATTTTCATTTTAGTTTAGGGTCTTCCTTTGATTGTGTATTTTATCGGACTTGAACTTGAACTCTTGTAAAACTAAATAGACCTGCTATAAATTAAGGGCTAGAACCCCCACATTTTTGTTAAATTGTTTTCTCTCACTTTTTGAAATCAAATAAATCAAAAACAATTCATTTTAATATTTTAATAATGAAAAAAAAAGAACCTGTTTTGGATCAGTTAAAATTGTGACATATTTATCCAGAATATCTTCACTAAATGTTTTGGTGTGGATTGATGGCTGAAGATATATGGGGTTTATATAGGAATTTAGATAAAGAAAAAATAAGAAAGTTGCACAAAACAAAAAAGAAAACCTTATCTTAGATTACAAATAGGTTGATGAGGAAAATAATACTCCCTCCTTGAAAATAATAAAATATACTAAAAAGAAAATTAAGTATCTTGTGTTTTTTTGTTTTTTGAATTCGGTAAGGTAAACAAAAGAATTCTTATTCTACATAGTCTAAGGGCAAAACGATTTCCATTCCCTAAGTGATTAACTCAACAGGGAATGGAAATCAGGCATTGGGGTTTCGAAATAAAATGAGTCAATTTTTAAATGAGGCCAATTTATATTATTTTAAGGTGTTATGTTTTATTACTTATTTTATTTGTTTGTCGCACAAAAAAACTTTTTGAATTCCCAGTAGAAAGAGATTTCCCTAAGGAAAAGGCCTTTAACGCTGCCCAATTTCCCTTCCTTTTCCAAAAATTTTTACGAATACGCTTTTTTGATGCAGAAGTACGTTTTTTTGGAACTGCCATTTAAATAAAAATTAAGAGATTACTCATTGGTATAGCTGGATGTGAAAGACATCTATTGTTCAAAAAAATATGCACTTTTCTAATTCATTATGTATTTATGTATTTCTTTTCTCGATCATATTGTTTTTCTAAGAATTTTTAAAAATAGATAAGATGAGTCAAAGATATTGCAAAATTGCATAAAATATTACTAATGTCTAAAAAATGTAAAAAAAAATATATTTTTTGTAACTTGTCAAAGTCGGGAAAAATATGGCTAAGTTGACTTGAATTTAGAAATTATAATCTAAGTAGACTAGTAATTTCTAAGTAGACTAGTAATTAATCTCTTTCTTTGATATGATTTGACCAATTGGAACTTCTTGATTTGAATATTTGAAGTATTTAACAGAAACTCAGAAAGAATAAGTAAAAAGAAATAAAAATTCAAAAATGATCTTTAAGTTAATTTAGGTTACTGCATCTCTTCATTTTTTTATTGACTCCTTTGAAAAGAGATAAAGTCCGGGGAATCGGAAACAATTAATATTAATTAAGAAGGAAATTTTTTTTATGGAACAGATATATCAATATGCGTGGATTATACCCTTCCTTCCACTTCCAGTTCCTATGTTAATAGGAGTGGGACTTCTTCTTTTTCCGATAGCCACAAAAAATCTTCGTCGT